CCATTAATGTGGAATAGGCGGAACTGAATTAGTCAATTCAAGTCAGCGTTGTCAATTTATCCAGAACTTCTCTCTTTTCCTCGGTGAAACAAGAATCCGTTTTGCTCAAATCAAAGCACTTAGTTTAGCCTTTGTTTCCTCTGTGCCCTGTCTTCTTTAAAGATTCATCCAATGGAATCCCGACTCCCTTTCTTTTTGATTTCCATTCTATTTATAATTAGAACCTAATTAAGATAGGATGACTAATGTATGCAGCCTAATGAGGAGTAATACTATAAAAATAAAGAACTCTATTTCAGAACTATGAGACAGAATATTCTGTTTTCTTATTTACTCTTTCTTTATTTTTGGATTTTATTTCAATTTTTCTATTTTATAGAAAGTAGATCGATTTAGATAATGTATATATAAGCAAAGTAATATACTTCAAACAAAGTAGGAATTCGCAAGATGGAGAAAATCATTGCAGTTATTATAGGGAAGTCTAGGGACTTAGAGCATATCCTATTTGAAGGAGGATGGAATTCAAATCAGGTAAGGGATCCTTCCTTCTATTGATTTGATAGAAATTCGTTTTTCTTTTCCTGTCTCTAAGATTTTCGATGAATGAGCCTGTGGTAATGCTTTTATCTCTATTCTATGGCGCAAGCGACCGTCCAGTCTATAAACAAGTACTAATGAGGAAATGAAAACTATACTAAAGGAAACATAGGATCTCTATCCTAAAATCTAAAAAAAGGACATATTAGGGCTATACGGATTCGAACCGTAGACCTTCTCGGTAAAACAGATCAAACGGATTATTATCGAAATGATTCGAACTGTTTCAAAGACCCAACATGCATTTTTTTGCATTGGGCTCTTTCATCAACTGATGTAAAGATCAGTTAGTCCACCATAGTTTTTCTTTACGGAAAGATAATGAGATGGCTCCCTGTGCTCTGATTGATTATTTGTATTATGATCTATCTAGGAGCAATACCAAAGTGTTTCAAAGGAGGATTACCTTGACTTAGGTCTGCCTCCGGCCTAAATTAAATCAACCTAAGTGAAATGGAGTCTCTATCGTTCCGCTGCAAGAGTTGACTATGAGACTTCATACACCTTAAAGTTCATAGAACGAAAAGAAGTTTTTTGGAGGCCCTTATCCTCATTACGCCTAGCATTTAGTGGGCTGGATATTTACCTTATCAACTAGCAAATCAATAAGGGTTCTATTTGATTAGGCACCTGAATTGGCACCTGAATCGGACTGAACCGACTGTTTGTCAGGCTACTGTTCTCCTATTCTCTCGAATCTATGAAGTAAGACATTGATTTTGCAATAAGATCAATTATGTTCATTGCATAATAAGCTCCCTTGAAAAGCATTGGCGCACGTGTAAGCGAGTTGCTCTACCGAACTGAGCTATAGCCCTTGTCAGAGATATCTTAACATATAGATAATTTCTTGTCAAGATGAATATTCTCTAATGCCAGAGGATATCCCTTTGATCTGTTTACTATATAACATACCAATAACGGAGCAGTATTGCTTATAAAAAGGATTCGATCTATAATCGATCGAAGTAATGGGTCTTCCTTTGTGGTGATAAATTGCCTACTTAACTCAGTGGTTAGAGTATTGCTTTCATACGGCGGGAGTCATTGGTTCAAATCCAATAGTAGGTAGGTAGGTAGAAAAATTACTAGATAGCATTGGACTTACTTCGCTTCGCTATCTAATAACTTTTTCTACCCCTCTTCCCTTTTTCTTTGTATCAACTAAACCATTGGATTGTATTCAATTGGATGGGGGAATCCAATTGATAGCCTCGACTCGTATCCTAGCTCGTCTGAGAGCTAGCTTCGCTTCAACCAACTCTTTCGTACCCTCAGCTCTACTCAAGTTAGCTTCGGCTATTTCAAGTGCCTGTTGAGCTTCTTCCGGATCAATGTCACTACCCAGTTCCGCATCATTTCCTAAAATGATGATCTCATTATTAACTATTCTCGCAAAACCGCTCCACAGAACCGCCGTTAACCATTGGTCGTTGAGGAGGCGTATTCTCAAAGGACCCATATCTACAGCTGTGTTAATGGGGGCGTGGTTTGGTAATACGCCAATTTGGCCACTATTAGTAGATAAAATGATTTCTTTCACTTCACAATCCCAAATAATTCGCTTAGGAGTTAGTACATAAAGATTTAATTTCATTTCTTCAATTTGTTCTCCTCTTCTAAGTTTATAGCTTTCGTGCTAGCTTCATCGATGTTACCCACCAAATAAAAAGCTTGTTCGGGTAGGCCGTCTAATTCTCCGGAAAGGATTAGTTGAAATCCCCTAATTGTTTCTGCAAGACCAACATACTTTCCTGCAGAACCGGTAAAAACTTCTGCCACAAAGAACGGTTGTGATAAGAAACGTTCAATTTTTCGTGCTCTTGCTACAGTTAAACGATCCTCCTCTGATAATTCATCCAACCCAAGAATTGCGATAATGTCCTGAAGTTCTTTGTAACGTTGTAAAGTTTCCTTAACTCTTTGCGCAGTTTCATAATGTTCGTTGCCAACGATCCGAGGCTGTAACATAGTTGAGGTTGAATCTAAAGGATCTACTGCTGGATAAATACCCTTGGAAGCTAATCCTCTGGAAAGTACGGTAGTAGCATCCAAATGTGCAAATGTTGTGGCAGGAGCAGGGTCGGTCAAATCGTCCGCAGGTACATAAACTGCTTGGATCGAAGTTATGGATCCCTTTTTTGTAGAAGCAATTCTTTCTTGCAAAGAACCCATTTCTGTACTAAGAGTAGGTTGATAACCCACTGCGGAGGGCATTCTCCCTAATAAGGCGGATACCTCCGATCCTGCTTGAACAAAACGAAAGATATTATCGATGAATAGAAGCACGTCTTGCTTATTAACATCTCGGAAATATTCTGCCATAGTTAGGGCAGTTAAACCAACTCTCATACGAGCTCCCGGCGGTTCATTCATTTGACCATAGACTAGAGCTACCTTTGATTCCTCCAAATTTTTTTCATTAATTACTCCGGATTCCTTCATTTCCATATAAAGATCATTTCCTTCACGAGTCCGTTCCCCTACTCCGCCAAATACGGATACGCCTCCATGAGCTTTAGCAATGTTGTTGATTAATTCCATGATGAGTACTGTTTTACCTACTCCAGCCCCCCCAAATAGTCCTATTTTTCCTCCACGTCGATAAGGAGCTAAAAGATCGACCACCTTAATACCTGTTTCAAAGATGGATAATTTCGTATCTAGCTCGATAAAGGCAGGCGCAGATCTATGAATAGGGAATGTTGCATTAATATCTACAGGACCCAAATTGTCAATAGGTTCCCCAAGAACGTTGAAAATTCGTCCGAGAGTAGCTCCACCGACTGGAACACTGAGAGGAGCTCCCGTGTCAATCACTTCCAATCCTCTCATCAACCCGTCTGTAGCACTCATAGCTACAGCTCTAACTCGATTATTTCCTAATAATTGTTGTACCTCACAAGTCACATTAATTTGCTTACCGGCAGTGTCTCTACTCTTGACTACCAAAGCGTTATAAATATAAGGTAACTTGCCCGGGGGAAAAGTGATATCCAGCACGGGTCCAATAATTTGATCGATACGCCCTATGCTTTTTTCTTCAATTGTGGAAACCCCGGGACGAGAAGTAGTAGGATTGGTTCTCATAATTATCACATAATTTTCAAAAAAAAAAGGAATTTGTCGAATTTTTTCTTGTTGAATAATGCCAAATCAAATCCAAAAAAATAGCCAAAAATCCAAAAGTCAAAAGGAAATGAATTAGTTAATTCAATAAGAGAGAAAGGGGGACGAGGACTTGATTTCGTTGCCCAAGCGAATCCCATTCAATCGTTTACTCATGGAATGAGTCCGTTGGAAAGTTCAATCAATCTTTTTTTTCATATACATTTCGCCTTTTGTGGAGGATCTGTCCCTACTCTACTTTCCTATCTAGGACTTCGATATACAAAATATATACTACTGTGAAGCATAGATTGCTGTCAACAGAGAATTTTCTTAGTATTTAGGTATTTACATTCAAAATAAGAAAGGGGCCTATTAAGAACTTGTAAAATAAGGATTAGGGATTGATTTGGGTTGCGCTATATCTATCAAAGAGTATACAATAATGATGGATTTGGTGAATCAAATCCATGGTTTAATAACGAACCATGTTAACTTACCATAACAACAACTCAATTCCTATCGAATTCCTATAGTAGAATTCCTATAGGATAGAACATACACAGGGTGTACGCATTATATATGAATGAAACATATTCATTAACTTAAGCATGCCCTCCATTTTCTTTAATGAGTTGATATTAATTGAATACCCTTTTTGTTTTAAAAGATTTTTGCAAAGGTTTCATTTACGCCTAATCCATATCGAGTAGACCCTGTCGTTGTGAGAATTCTTAATTCATGAGTTGTAGGGAGGGACTTATGTCACCACAAACAGAAACTAAAGCAAGTGTTGGATTTAAAGCTGGTGTTAAGGATTATAAATTGACTTATTACACCCCGGAGTATGAAACCAAGGATACTGATATCTTGGCAGCATTCCGAGTAACTCCTCAGCCCGGGGTTCCGCCCGAAGAAGCAGGGGCTGCAGTAGCTGCCGAATCTTCTACTGGTACATGGACAACTGTTTGGACTGATGGACTTACCAGTCTTGATCGTTACAAAGGGCGATGCTATCACATCGAGCCCGTTGTTGGGGAGGAAAATCAATTTATCGCTTATGTAGCTTATCCATTAGACCTATTTGAAGAGGGTTCTGTTACTAACATGTTTACTTCCATTGTGGGTAACGTATTTGGTTTCAAAGCCCTACGCGCTCTACGTCTGGAGGATCTGCGAATTCCCCCTACTTATTCAAAAACTTTCCAAGGTCCGCCTCATGGTATCCAAGTTGAAAGGGATAAGTTGAACAAGTACGGCCGTCCTTTTTTGGGATGTACTATTAAACCAAAATTGGGATTATCCGCAAAAAATTACGGTAGAGCGTGTTATGAGTGTCTACGCGGTGGACTTGATTTTACCAAAGATGATGAAAACGTAAACTCACAACCATTTATGCGCTGGAGGGACCGTTTTGTCTTTTGTGCCGAAGCAATTTATAAATCACAGGCCGAAACCGGTGAAATCAAGGGGCATTACTTGAATGCGACTGCAGGTACATGCGAAGAAATGATGAAGAGAGCTATATTTGCGAGGGAATTAGGGGTTCCTATTGTAATGCATGACTACTTAACTGGGGGATTCACCGCAAATACTACTTTGGCTCATTATTGCCGCGACAATGGCCTACTTCTTCACATTCACCGGGCAATGCATGCAGTTATTGATAGACAGAAAAATCATGGTATGCATTTTCGTGTATTAGCTAAAGCATTGCGTATGTCTGGGGGAGATCATGTCCACGCCGGTACAGTAGTAGGTAAGTTAGAAGGGGAACGCGAAATGACTTTAGGTTTTGTTGATTTATTGCGCGATGATTTTATTGAAAAAGATCGTGCTCGCGGTATCTTTTTCACTCAGGACTGGGTATCTATGCCAGGTGTTATACCGGTGGCTTCAGGGGGTATTCATGTTTGGCATATGCCAGCTCTGACCGAAATCTTTGGAGATGATTCCGTATTACAATTTGGTGGAGGAACTTTAGGACATCCTTGGGGAAATGCACCTGGTGCAGTAGCTAATCGGGTGGCTTTAGAAGCTTGTGTACAAGCTCGTAACGAAGGGCGCGATCTTGCTCGTGAAGGTAATGAAATTATCCGAGCAGCTTGCAAATGGAGTCCTGAACTAGCCGCAGCTTGTGAAATATGGAAGGCGATCAAATTTGAGTTCGAGCCGGTAGATACTATAGATAAGTAGATAAAACTAGATATAAAGAAGGTCTAAATAAAAAAGAAGCGAAATAGAAAGAGAAAAAAGCAGTTACGAAATGCAGTAATTCTTCTTTATTCTTCTAATTGATTGCAATTAAACTCGGCTCAATCTTTTTTTTAAGATTGAGCCGAATAAAAATAGATCTTGATACGATCATGAGACTTGACAAATCGAGATTCCTCTATTCTATATATTTAGAATATATAAAGGTATAATACAATAAATAAATACAAATATAGTATTATCATATGATAATGGAATCAAATACGCAGTATTTACAGAAAAAGTCTTTATTTATTGGGAAAGAATCAATGAAAAAAGATTAGGAATCGCAATGCTACTATACGCGTCCGGAGGAGTATTCGGAATAATATTCTTCTATAATCCATTCTTGTGTCTTGCGCGGGGTCTTACTAACAGGACTTCGCTGCACGGGACGGGTTTTCGTCGAAAAGCTAACTCCACCCGGCATTTTCATACCCTTTGGGTGGTATATCGCCTTAAAAAGTCTAAGGGGGTAGTATGAGATCTGTAGTAGGTAAGAGAATTTGCCCTTTGATTTTGATTGAGTATGCTATTTTTCCGCCTTTACCGCGCATTATTGTATGAGCTTCTAGAGGATAGAGGAGCACGTATGCAGGAAGGAAATTACAGCTTAATAAAAAAGTCTAAAAAAGCTTCAACTTTACGGCACTATCAATCAACTAAAAAGCCCTATGTATGAATCCTTACAACCGGTGGGATAGGATAAGAGCGAGTTTCGGTATACTGGGGTTGGGGGATATCCTTATTTCAAAACCTGACGCGCATCTTGCGTTTGTGGGGGTCCGAGAGTGGTTGAAGAAGTATTGCATGTGGAAGTAGGTAGACGAAACTGATTTAGGATTCGAAATGGGCGCATTCGACTAAAAGTCGTACTGAGACCTTTTTTAAAGGGTATTCTGAAAGAGGTATTTCATTTTCACAATCGCTTTCTTTTGAATCCAATTTCAAGTTCGATTAGAAGGATAGAAAGGCCATGAGGACGGGAAAAGAAAAATCAAATCTTTTTTGAATCTCCTTTTTTGCAATTTTCTTATTATCCATTCCATTCATTTTTTTTTATAGAATACTAAAGTATTCTATAGTATTCTATAAAAAATCTTTATTTTGCAAACTAAAAAATACAATAGTCAATATTCCTTATAATAGATATACTTAATTATATTATAAGAATCCTAAGATATTTTTCGAATAGATAGAAATAGTAAATTTGAATTGAGACACCTATTCTATGACGGATTTTAACTTACCTTCTATTTTCGTGCCTTTAGTAGGCTTAGTATTTCCGGCAATTGCAATGGCTTCTTTATTTCTTTATGTGCAGAAAAATAAGATTGTCTAGAACCGATGGGGCCGAATTTTCTCAATGTATTTCCACGCAGGATCATAATACAGATATTTTTTAGTGTAAGTAATATAATATGGTAGGGTATGTGGCTCTTTCTACACACAAATGAAAAACGGCTATGGATGCGGATATAGGCTACGAGCATAAATGCATGCATATGCGGAGCCGGGTATAGCAAGTTTTATTTTAAGTAGATCAACAGATATTTTTTGAATAGAAAGTCAATGTATCTAACCAATTATTTCACAGGAGTACTAGTTACTGAAGGCGATTTCAGAATCAAAAAAAGTAAAGTCAAAATCATTTAGCTTATTCTCTCAATTTCAATCGACCGCTGCTGGATTTAGTATATCTAATATGAATTGGCGATCAGAACACATATGGATAGAACTTCTAAAAGGTTCTCGAAAAAGAGGTAATTTTTTCTGGGCCTGTATTCTTTTTCTAGGTTCACTAGGATTTTTATCGGTTGGGGCTTCCAGTTATCTTGGTAAGAATATGATATCTGTACTTCCATCTCAACAAATTCTTTTTTTTCCACAGGGGGTCGTGATGTCTTTCTACGGAATCGCGGGCCTATTCATTAGCTCCTACTTGTGGTGCACTATTTTGTGGAATGTAGGCAGTGGTTATGACCGATTCGATAGAAAAGAGGGAATAGTGTGCATTTTTCGTTGGGGATTCCCTGGAATAAAACGTCGCGTCTTCCTTCGATTCCTTATGCGGGATATCCAATCAATTAGAATTCAGGTTAAAGAGGGTCTTTATCCTCGTCGTATCCTTTATATGGAAATCCGGGGCCAGGGGGTCATTCCCTTGACTCGTACTGATGAGAAGTTTTTTACTCCACGAGAAATTGAACAAAAAGCTGCCGAATTGGCCTATTTCTTGCGCGTACCAATTGAAGTATTTTGAATACCGATTTCATTTTTTTTCATTTTTGAAATGAATTGAATGAATTGGATTCGTTATTGTAAGGAGATTTTTGAGTATTTATCTAAAGAAAGGAACAAACGAGGATAAGAGAAAATTGCTTCTAATTTGTTTTGTCCAAGTGAGATATATGGCATAATATTCTTCCATTTTCATCTGAAAGGGCTTTTTTTTTTATTCTATTTCTCTATTCCACTCCATCTAGATCTAAGAAAGAACCCAATGCAATGAAATTCCACTAGTATACAAAAAAGAGGAATAGATACAAGGTCTCAAACCTTGTTATAGAATTTTTGCTTCAAATAAAAAGAAATATCATATAGAGTCAGCGAATGAAATAGAGTCAGCGAATGAAGCAGATTCATTAACAACTCAATTTACAGATCAAAAATGAAAAAAAAGAAAGCATTGCCTTCTTTCCTATATCTTGTATTTATCGTACTTTTGCCCTGGGGAGTCTCTTTCTCTTTTAACAAATGTCTGGAACTTTGGATTAAGAATTGGTGGAATACCAGGCAATCTGAAACTCTCTTAACTGATATTCAAGAGAAAAAGGTTCTAGAAAGATTCATAGAATTAGAAGAACTTTTTCTCTTGGACGAAATGATAAAAGAGAAACCGAAGACACATGTACAAAAACCTCCTATAGGAATACACAAGGAAATAATACAATTGGTCAAAATAGATAATGAGGATCATCTCCATATCATTTTGCATTTCTCGACAAATATAATCTGTTTGGCTATTCTAAGTGGTTCTTTTTTTCTGGGTAAAGAGGAACTTGTCATTTTGAATTCTTGGGTTCAGGAATTCTTCTATAACTTAAATGACTCAATAAAAGCTTTTTTGATTCTTTTAGTTACTGATTTTTTTGTTGGATTTCACTCCACCCGCGGTTGGGAACTACTAATTCGTTGGGTCTACAACGATCTTGGATGGGCTCCTAATGAGCTAATTTTCACTATTTTTGTTTGTAGTTTTCCAGTGATTCTAGATACATGTTTTAAATTTTGGATCTTTTTTTCTTTAAACCGTCTATCTCCTTCGCTTGTAGTCATTTATCATTCAATTAGTGAAGCATAAACTCATTCGATTTCCTGATATTAATCAAATTAGCATCTTTCTTCCTTTAGAAAGAAAGCCCTTTTCCATTTTAGCAAAATTCTTTCTATTTCTACCTGCTCAAGGTATTCATCATTCCAGTACAACTGTTGCAGTAGAATGACAACAGACTCGTGTATAGGGAACTAGATTAGCTTAGCTACCTATCTAATTTATTGTAGAAATTCTGGGATCTGCGATTGGATATGGAAAATAGAAATACTTTTTCTTGGGTAAAGGAACAGATGATTCGATCGATTTCTGTATCGATCATGATATACGTAATAACTCGGACATCTATTTCAAATGCATATCCCATTTTTGCGCAGCAGGGTTATGAAAACCCACGAGAAGCAACCGGACGAATTGTATGTGCCAATTGCCATTTAGCTAATAAGCCCGTGGATATTGAAGTTCCCCAAACTGTGCTTCCCGATACTGTATTTGAAGCAGTTCTTCGAATTCCTTATGATATGCAACTGAAACAAGTTCTTGGTAATGGGAAAAAGGGAGGGTTAAATGTGGGTGCTGTTCTTATTTTGCCCGAGGGATTCGAATTAGCGCCGCCCGACCGTATTTCTCCTGAGTTGAAAGAAAAGATAGGAAATCTTTCTTTTCAGAGTTATCGTCCCGATAAAAAAAATATTCTTGTGATAG